TCTTTTTTAGCTTAGCGCAAACCAATGTATGCGCGGCTCAAGATAATTTATTTAAGGAATAGAAATATACAAGACTCTATATACGATAGAAAGCAATAGGAACAAAAAAATCTAAAATTACGATATTAGAGAGTTGTAAAAAAAAGGAAAGAGATCTAAAAGATCTTTTTCCTAAAATTCCCTTTTCGTCCACTTAATATCGTACTTTTCCTCAAGGAATATTCACTTTATATTATATTGGTCAGCCAATCTTCTTATTCATCAAATCATAATTTGAATAAGATATATGTTTACGACGTGTGATTAAAGAAAAAAACAGGAGAAACGATTCTACCTTACAGTTGATTTTATTCAAAAAAATTTTCCAAAATAAAAATCAATTTTATATTAATAAATAATAAATTGCATGAACTTAGATCAATCAAATAATGGCATTTCTATGCAATAATTCGCCCTAATCAAATTAATTTGTCCCATTTAGATTAGATTGTATTCGGTTGGAATACTGATAACGAAAGCGGAAGGAAGAAAAAAATTTACAAAAAACGGGATTCCTAAAAAAATGGATTGATTCTTGAATTGGATTGAATTTCATGGTTTACGTTATGGAAGAAAGACACGTATATGTGATATTAGATATTGACTAGTTATATATGAACTAAAGATATATTTCATTTCCCCTACTACTGTGTGTAGGGTTCCAACAGAAGTCCTTTCGTCTCGTTGCGACTGTGAATTGCCTGAATAAACCGATGAAATCAAAAAAAGATGGAAGAATTGAAATAACAGTTCGGAACCAAGAAATGGGAGAACAAAATTCTATGGATTCGCGAAGACTCTGTGGATAGAAACGAAAAAAGATATATCGAAGTCGAAGTAGTTCTGATGATTCAATAATATTATTACTTAAATTCGAAGTTCTTAGTTACTTCGACTAGATGAATCCTATCGATGGAATAATTAAGTCATAATTTATTGGTTGATTGTATCATTAACCATTTCTTTTTGTTGGTACGAGGAACTTATCATGAATCCACTGATTTCTGCTGCTTCCGTTATTGCTGCTGGATTGGCCGTAGGGCTTGCTTCTATCGGACCTGGGGTTGGTCAAGGGACTGCTGCGGGTCAAGCCGTAGAGGGTATCGCGAGACAGCCCGAGGCAGAGGGAAAGATACGAGGTACTCTATTGCTTAGTCTAGCTTTTATGGAAGCTTTAACAATTTATGGATTGGTTGTAGCATTAGCACTTTTATTTGCGAATCCTTTTGTTTAATCTTAGAGATATAAAAAATACATATTTTTCCTATTTTATTGCCGTGGACTTGTCGTTTGCTTTTTCAAATTAGATCAAGATTTAACTTCTACAATTACTTTTTCGTTGAGAAAATAACCTAGGGAAGGGAAGGGCTGATTTGCAGACGAGGAATTAGTATACCGACTCGCTTTCACCCTTCCCCTTCGGGGAACTCTTTTTCTGAGGTATTGCAACAATCAAGGGGTAGTTCATCCTTTGATAACTCGAATATTTTTTGACTCGATTTCAAAAAAGAATAAATAAAAAAGAGGGGCAAGGTGATAGAAAAAGAACTCTGATCTATTTTTTAGTCTATCTATAGAGGAGATTATATGAAAAATGTAACCGATTCTTTCGTTTCTTTGGGCCACTGGCCATCTGCCGGGAGTTTCGGATTTAATACCGATATTTTAGCAACAAATCCAATAAATCTAAGTGTAGTGATTGGTGTATTGATCTTTTTTGGAAAGGGAGTGTGTGTGAGTTGTTTATTTCAAGAATAGGCTGGATCCAACCAGCTGTACCTTTTTCCGTTATAACTAGGAAAGAAAGGTGCACGATCTCGCGAATTACTTCTGAAAAAATTAAGAAATTATATGTAAGAACCATAGCATTTCGTGATTAATTGGCAAATCCACTTTGATTCTCTAGCAACCAATAATTGGGGCTGTTAAGATGGTTAAAGCAAACCGTTTGAAGTCTAGACGCAGCATGGTACTCTTTCTACCACTATCTTAAAAAGATGGTTTTCGAATGAATATTTTATCGATATAGGACACTCATCTCGATAAAATGATTTGAATCGCTTATTCTAACAATGGGCATTTTCCCTCTTTTATCCAATGCTGAATCGACAACCTATGCCTTATGTATTAAGTAAGAAATAATTTTTGGATTTGAACTGAAGAAACAAAAAAGAAACAACTTTGCTGACAATTACATATTTTTTATTTTGTCAGAAGAGTCCTCCAAGTATTTTTCTTTTGCATTAGATTCGTTTTTTTTTTATTTTTTTTGGACCATGAATAAAGAAGAGAGGATAGGCTCATTACATTCAGAAAAAAGTATGAGAATTTAACCTAAGTAATTGAGCGTGAGAGCCAAATGAATCGAAAGGTTCATGTTTGGTTCGGGAAGGGATTATGGAAGTCTTAAAATGAACGGAAAGATAATCTACTTTCATTAAGTGATTTATTAGATAATCGA